GAACTTAAGAGGAAAAGCCAATAAAGAAATTAATTCATCGATCAAAAGAAAAAAAGGAGAGAGAGGGATTCGAACCCTCGATAGTTCGAAAGAACTATACCGGTTTTCAAGACCGGAGCTATCAACCACTCAGCCATCTCTCCCAGAGAGAATTTCTATTTTATTCTACCGAATAGAACAAACACGGCCATATGAGTTGATACTATCATGTATAGAAAGATATTGTGTATGAATCTATAGGTCGATCTATCTATCTATACAGATAGATGAGATGCATGATCTAGCATGTCCATTTGTGAGCAGGAAGTCAAAAAAATCACCTTGGATTTAATGTCCAAATAAAAGTGGTAAGGGGGTTGGAAATAAGTCATATAGAATCAATGGATTCAAGGTAAAATCCCTCTATGCGGGTGGCTTTTTATTCAAATTGTTTGTTTGGTCGATATCATAGAGGGGATTAAATGGTATAGTTCTTTTGTTGATAGCTTGGAGGATTAGAAACATGACTATAGCTTTCCAATTGGCCGTTTTTGCATTAATTGCTACTTCGTCAATCTTACTAATTAGCGTACCCGTTGTATTTGCTTCTCCTGATGGTTGGTTGAGTAATAAAAATATTGTATTTTCTGGTACATCATTATGGATCGGATTAGTTTTTCTGGTGGGTATCCTTAATTCTCTTATTTCTTGAATCTACCCGCTCCGGATTCAAAAAGGACCCCTCCCACAAATTTTTTGGATTGTGAGATACAATAAAATTCAATAAAATATATATATATAAGTCGCCCAAAAATGCAAATAAATTGGAGGGGGGGGGCTCATCAGTCAAACTTCTATAATCCGTAATTTAAATAAATAGAACTTGAATAATGAATGAAATAAAATATTAAAAAAAAAAAAAAAAAGATTCAAAAAAATCTGTATTTAACTATATTCAAATAGATAATACAAATATATAATATAAATATATATATAAATTTCAAATACTTAGAAAATGAAAATTTTGAATTGAGAAATTCAAAATTTAGATTTAGATATAGTAAATTGAAATAAATAAAATAGAAATAGAATTCTCATTATTTCAATCTTAATATATATAATTAAGAAGTTATATTATTTATATATTAATTCCGTAATATTCAATATTCTATTGATAATAATTACCATTTGTATTGTTAATTGGTTTAGTGATGAAATTTGAAAAAAAAAAAGAAATGGCCCTCAAAAGAGTATCTGGTCTAGCTTTGACCAAACATTATCCAGACCTCTTGTATCAAGAACGAACAATGCGGATATAGTTGAATGGTAAAATTTCTCTTTGCCAAGGAGAAGACGCGGGTTCGATTCCCGCTATCCGCCCAGCCAGGGTAATTTATTTAAAAAGCGAAAAAATTCGTTCCGGTTGAATGAAATCTAATAAATACCTTCCGCTCTAAAAAAAAAAACAAAATCTTAATTAATTAATTAATTACTAGTTAATAGTCATAGAATAAAGTCTCATTTTTTTTTTGAAAAAAAAAATGTTGCGGGAAGGGGATTTGAACCCATGACTTCAAGGTTATGAGCCTTGCGAGCTACCAAACTGCTCTATCCCGCGATGAAAGGAAACCGAAACCCTAGAAACGAAACTAATGGACAAACAAGAATTGAATGCGCCCCTCTTCCATACCTGTACAAATAGAATAGCCTATTTATATAGAATGGTAAAGGGGCCCTCTATGATCGTAGATCATAGAAAGAAATAGAAAAAGGAAGTGACATTTTAATCCTTACCAACTTGATCTTCTTGCTCCCGGCAACAAACATGTCTGAACCATTTCACGAAGTATGTGTCCGGATAGTCCAAAGTCTCTATAGTTAGCTCTCGGTCTTCCAGTAGAAAAGCAACGCCGATGAAGACGTGTAGGTGCACTATTACGCGGTAAGGATTGTAACTTTCCATGAATTTTCCATTTATCACTCAAGGACGGAACCTTACTTATTTCTTTCTTTGAGGATCGGCGCATCAAATGATATTTTTGTTCCAATTTTTGCCTCTTCTTCTCCCTATGAATCAAACTTTTCTTTGCCATAATGGTTCAGTTATTATTATTATTATCACTGGTACAAGTCGGATCCTAGATGTAGAAATAGAAGGGGGTATACCCCCCTCCCTATCGAAAGATATGATATTATTGCGGATACGGCACATAACATAAAGAATTAACCAAATTTGCCCGATGTAGAGGCAATCAAGAAAGCCGCATAAGTGAATATATAACCTACGGAAAAGTGGGCTAATCCAACCAATCTTGCTTGCACAATGGAAAGAGCCACCGGCTTATCTCTCCATCGAATCAAATTAGCCAAAGGTGTACGTTCATGAGCCCATGCTAAAGTTTCAATCAATTCCTGCCAATATCCGCGCCAGGAAATTAAGAACATAAATCCAGTAGCCCAAACAAGATGCCCAAATAAGAACATCCACGCCCAGACTGATAAACTATTCATACCAAAGGGG